GTCCACGTAGCTTAACTTAAAGTATGGCACTGAAGATGCTAAGATGAGTCCTAAAAAACTCCGCAGACATAAAGGCCTGGTCCCAGCCTTATCATCAGCTTTAACCCAACTTATACATGCAAGTATCCGCAACCCTGTGAGCAAACCCTTAATCCCCTATTAGGGTGCAAGGAGTCGGCATCAGGCACAACACTTTGCCCAAGACGCCTAGCTTAGCCACGCCCCTAAGGGTATTCAGCAGTGATAGACATTAAGCTATAAGTGAAAACTTGACTAAGCCAGGGTTAATTAAGGGCCGGTAAAACTCGTGCCAGCCACCGCGGTTAGACGAGGGACCCTAGTTGATTATTTATCGGCGTAGAGGGTGGTTTAGGATTAAATTAAAATAAAGCAAAATGGCCCTTTAGCAGTTATACGTTTATTTAGGCGTCTGAGAATCTATTACGAAAGTAGCTTCAACTTAATTACCTGACCCCACGAAAGCTGAGAAACAAACCGGGATTAGATACCCCATTATGCTCAGCCATAAATCTAGACATCCAAATACAATCAGATGTCCGCCAGGGCATTACGAGCACGTAGCTTGAAACCCAAAGGACTTGACGGTGCCTCAGATCCCCCTAGAGGAGCCTGTTCTAGAACCGATAACCCTCGTTAAACCTCACCACCTCTAGCCACCACCGTCTATATACCACCGTCGTAAGCTTACCCTGTGAAGGCATTACAGTAAGCAAAATGAGTACAACCCAAAACGTCAGGTCGAGGTGTAGCGCATGAGATGGAAAGAAATGGGCTACATTTTCTATTACAGAATATTACGAATGTGCACATGAAACAGTGCTTGAAGGAGGATTTAGTAGTAAAAAGGAAACAGAGTGTCCTTTTGAAGCCGGCTCTGAGTCGCGTACACACCGCCCGTCACTCTCCCCTGTCACTAGACGTGATAAAATTACCTAATCAGATAACGCCGACGAGGGGAGGCAAGTCGTAACACGGTAAGTGTACCGGAAGGTGCACTTGGAATAAAACAGGATGTGGCTGAACTAGTTAAGCATCTCACTTACACCGAGAAGATATCCATGCAAATTGGATTATCCTGAGCCAAACAGCTAGCTTAATAACCAAAATAACTTAATAACATAAATATTATTAAATAAACCCAACACCAAAAATTAAACCATTTTTTTACCTTAGTATGGGAGACAGAAAAGGCTCATATAAAGCAATAGAAAGAGTACCGTAAGGGAAAGCTGAAAAAGAAATGAAATAACCTATAAAAGCATTAAAAAGCAAAGACTAAACCTTGTACCTTTTGCATCATGATTTAGCCAGAAAGTTCAAGCAAAGAGACCTTTAGTTTGAGAACCCGAAACCAGGTGAGCTACCCCGAGACAGCCTCTTGAGGGCTAACCCGTCTCCGTGGTAAAGGAGTGGAGAGAGCTCCGGGTAGAAGTGACAAACCTATCGAACCTGGTGATAGCTGGTTGCCTAAAAAATGAATAAAAGTTCAGCCTCGTACACCTCAGTCCAATAATAATACCTAAACATAGGCCGAAGATTCTAGAGAAAATTACGAGAGTTAGTTAAAGGGGGTACAGCCCCTTTAACAAAGGACACAACCTTATTTAGGAGGATAAAGATCATAACATATAAAATATATTGTTCTAGTGGGCCTAGGAGCAGCCACCTAAATAGAAAGCGTTAAAGCTCCAACATAAAAAAATTTTTTATTCCGATAAAATATCTTATTCCCCCAACATTATTAGGCCTTCCCATGCTAACATGGGAGAGATTATGCTAAAATGAGTAACAAGAAGGCCCGCCCTTCTCCTAACACAAGTGTAAACCATACTGGACCCACCACTGGAATTTAACGAACTCAACCCAAGAGAGAAATATGGATAATAAACAAGAAAATCCCATAACTCTAAATCGTTACCCCCACACTGGAGTGTTAATATAGGAAAGACTAATAGAAAAGGAAGGAACTCGGCAAACACAAGCCTCGCCTGTTTACCAAAAACATCGCCTCTTGCTACACAACCTAGTATAAGAGGTCCGGCCTGCCCATTGACAATATGTTTAACGGCCGCGGTATTTTAACCGTGCAAAGGTAGCGTAATCACTTGTCCCTTAAATAGGGACCTGTATGAAAGGCTAAACGAGGGCTTTACTGTCTCCCCTTTCAAGTCAGTGAAATTGATCTACCCGTGCAGAAGCGGACATAACTATACAAGACGAGAAGACCCTTTGGAGCTTAAGGTACAAAACTCAATCACGTTAAACAACTCATTAAAAAGCAAAAACTTTGTGGAACTGAGACCTTACCTTCGGTTGGGGCGACAATGGAGCTTAATATAACCTCCAAGTGGACTGGGATAGCAACCCCCTAAAACCAAGAGAAACATCTCTAGGCCACAGAACATCTGACCAAACATGATCCGGTTACTAAAACCGATCAACGAACCAAGTTACCCTAGGGATAACAGCGCAATCCTCTCTCAGAGTCCCTATCGACGAGGGGGTTTACGACCTCGATGTTGGATCAGGACATCCTAATGGCGCAGCCGCTATTAAGGGTTCGTTTGTTCAACGATTAAAGTCCTACGTGATCTGAGTTCAGACCGGAGCAATCCAGGTCGGTTTCTATCTGTAATGCTACTTTTCCTAGTACGAAAGGGCCGGAAAAGAGGGGCCCATACTATAAAGTACGCCCCACCCCCAACTTATGAAAACAAATAAATAAAACAAAGGGAGAGCTAAAACTTAGCCTGCCAAAATAAGGACATACTGGGGTGGCAGAGCATGGTAATTGCGAAAGGCCTAAGCCCTTTTCAGCAGGGGTTCAAATCCCCTCCCTAGTTTATGCTAAACATCCTATTAACACATTTAATTAACCCATTAGCCTACATTGCATTTGTCTTATTAGCAGTAGCTTTCCTTACACTAACTGAACGAAAAGTATTAGGTTATATACAACTACGAAAAGGGCCCAATGTAGTCGGATCTTACGGCCTCCTACAACCCTTCGCCGATGGCGTAAAATTACTCTCTAAAGAACCAGTCCGACCATCAACATCTTCCCCATTTTTATTCTTAGGTGCCCCAACACTAGCACTTACCCTATCCTTAACTATATGAGCACCAGTTCCTATACCATATCCAGTAATTGACCTCAACCTAGCCATTTTATTTATCCTTGCCTTATCAAGTCTTACAGTATATTCAATCCTAGGATCTGGTTGAGCATCTAATTCAAAATATGCCTTAGTAGGGGCACTACGAGCCGTAGCACAAACCATCTCATATGAAGTAAGCCTAGGACTAATTATGCTTTCATTAATTATTTTTTCAGGGGGATATACCCTACAAACATTTAACATCACCCAAGAAAGTATCTGACTACTCATCCCCGCTTGGCCATTAGCTGCAATATGATATATTTCTACCCTGGCCGAGACAAACCGAGCACCTTTCGACTTAACAGAAGGTGAATCAGAACTAGTATCCGGATTTAATGTAGAGTATGCAGGAGGACCCTTTGTCCTATTCTTCCTAGCTGAATATACCAACATTTTATTTATGAACACCTTATCAGCAATTTTATTTCTAGGGTCCTCGTATATCCAAAACATACCAGAACTTACAACAATCAATCTCATAACTAAGGCCGCACTTCTGTCAATCCTATTTTTATGAGTGCGAGCATCATACCCACGATTCCGCTACGATCAATTAATACATCTAGTCTGAAAAAACTTTCTCCCACTGACACTTGCCTTTATTTTACTACATGCAGCCCTACCAATTGCGCTAGCAGGCCTACCACCACAACTATAATTAAGGAACTGTGCCTGAATGTTAAAGGGCCACTTTGATAGAGTGGCATATAGGGGTTAGATTCCCCTTAGTTCCTAGAAAGAAGGGAATTGAACCCATACTCAAGAGATCAAAACTCTTGGTGCTTCCTTTACACCACTTCCTACTGGCGGAGTCAGCTAAATAAGCTTTCGGGCCCATACCCCGCGCATGATGGTTAAAATCCCTCCTCCACCAATGAATCCCTACGTACTAGCAATTATATTGTCCAGCCTAGGATTAGGAACCACAATGACATTTGCCAGCTCCCACTGACTACTTGCCTGAATAGGATTAGAAATTAATACCCTAGCGATCACTCCTTTAATAATTCAACACCACCACCCCCGAGCAGTAGAAGCAAGTATAAAATATTTCCTAATCCAAGCCACCGCAGCAGCAATAATTTTATTTGCGGGTACAACAAATGCCTGACTAACAGGAATATGAGATATTAACAATATATCTAATCCCTTTGCTAGCACAGTACTTATTATTGCCCTAGCACTTAAAATTGGACTTGCACCCATACACTTCTGACTACCAGAAGTCTTACAAGGATTAGACCTAACAACAGGACTAATCTTATCAACCTGACAAAAACTTGCACCCTTTGCACTAATAATTCAATCAGCCCACGCAGTTAATCCTTACATCCTAATTGCATTAGGAGTAACGTCCACACTAGTAGGAGGTTGAGGAGGACTAAACCAAACCCAACTCCGAAAAATTTTAGCCTACTCTTCAATTGCACATATAGGATGAATAATTACTATTATTCAATTTGAATCACGACTAACCCTAATTGCACTAGGAACTTACATTATTATAACATCCGCAGCATTCCTAACCCTTAAAACACTAGACACCACCAATATTGGCACATTAGCATCAGCCTGATCAAAATGTCCCCCCTTAACCGCTACTGCTGCCCTAGTCCTATTATCTCTTGGAGGATTACCCCCACTCACAGGATTTATTCCAAAATGAATAATTCTACAAGAACTAACAAAACAAGACCTCCCAATTATCGCCACAACCATAGCGCTAGCCGCCTTAATTAGCCTCTACTTCTACCTGCGACTATGTTACACAATAACACTCACCATCTCACCTAACACAACATACACAGTTACCCCATGACGAGTGCAAACAACCCAAAACTCCATAATGTTAGCAATATTTACTATACCAGCCCTAGGATTGCTACCAATAACCCCAGCCATTCTAATACTTACTACCTAGAGATTTAGGATAATATTTAGACCAAAAGCCTTCAAAGCTTTAAGTGGGAGTTAAAATCTCCTAATCTCTGATAAGACCTACAAGACACTAACTTGCATCTCCTGATTGCAAATCAGACATTTTTATTAAACTAAAGCCTTACTAGATGGGAAGGCCTCGATCCTACAAACTCTTAGTTAACAGCTAAGCGCTCAAGCCAGCGAGCATCCATCTACTTTTCCCGCCGTTTGACACAGCAAGGCGGGAAAAGCCCCGGCAGATTATTAATCTGCATCTCCGGATTTGCAATCCAGTGTGTTCTTCACCACGGAACTTTGATAGGGAGAGGACTTTAACCTCTGTCTTCGGGGCTACAACCCACCGCCTAAACTCTCGGCTACCCTACCTGTGGCAATAACGCGCTGACTCTTCTCCACGAATCACAAAGACATCGGCACCCTTTATCTTGTATTTGGTGCCTGAGCCGGAATAGTGGGTACCGCCCTAAGCCTCCTAATTCGAGCTGAATTAAGTCAGCCCGGGTCGCTTCTTGGTGATGACCAAATTTATAATGTCATTGTTACCGCCCACGCCTTCGTAATAATTTTCTTTATAGTAATACCAATCCTGATTGGAGGATTTGGAAATTGACTTGTACCACTAATAATTGGAGCCCCAGACATAGCATTTCCTCGAATAAATAATATAAGCTTCTGACTTCTACCCCCATCATTTCTTCTATTACTAACTTCTTCTGCTGTTGAAGCTGGGGCCGGAACAGGTTGAACAGTGTACCCACCCCTCGCAGGTAACTTAGCCCACGCCGGAGCATCAGTCGACCTAACAATTTTCTCACTCCACCTAGCAGGTGTTTCCTCAATTTTAGGAGCTATTAATTTTATTACTACAATTATTAATATAAAACCTCCAGCCGTATCCCAATACCAAACACCCCTATTTGTATGATCTGTTCTAGTAACAGCCGTACTTCTTCTACTATCACTACCTGTTTTAGCCGCCGGAATTACAATGCTTTTAACAGACCGAAACCTAAACACTACATTCTTTGATCCGGCAGGTGGAGGTGACCCAATTCTTTATCAACACTTATTCTGATTCTTCGGCCATCCAGAGGTCTATATTCTCATTTTACCAGGATTTGGTATTATTTCCCACGTAGTAGCCTATTATTCAGGTAAAAAAGAACCATTTGGCTATATAGGAATAGTCTGAGCCATGATAGCAATTGGTCTCCTAGGCTTTATTGTTTGAGCCCACCATATGTTTACTGTAGGTATAGACGTAGACACTCGAGCATACTTCACATCCGCAACAATAATTATTGCCATCCCAACGGGTGTAAAAGTATTTAGCTGACTTGCCACACTTCATGGAGGATCCGTCAAATGAGAAACTCCTATACTATGGGCTATTGGCTTCATCTTCCTATTTACAGTTGGAGGTTTAACAGGAATCGTTCTATCTAACTCATCACTTGATATTGTCCTCCACGACACATACTATGTAGTTGCACACTTCCATTATGTACTTTCCATAGGTGCCGTTTTCGCTATTATAGCAGCCTTTGTACACTGATTCCCGCTGCTAACAGGATATACTCTTCACAGCACCTGAACAAAAATACATTTTGGTGTAATATTTATTGGAGTTAACCTTACATTCTTCCCACAACACTTCCTAGGCTTAGCAGGAATACCACGACGATACTCCGACTACCCGGACGCCTATGCACTCTGAAATACAGTATCATCTATTGGGTCCTTAATTTCTCTTGTAGCAGTAATTATATTCCTGTTTATTTTATGAGAAGCCTTCGCTGCTAAACGAGTAATCTTATCTGTAGAACTTACCGAAACAAACGTAGAATGACTTCACGGCTGCCCTCCTCCATATCATACATACGAAGAACCAGCATTTGTTCAAGTTCAATCAAACCTAACGAGAAAGGGAGGAATCGAACCCCCATATGCTGGTTTCAAGCCAGCCACATAACCACTCTGCCACTTCCTTTCAAGACATTAGTAAAATGAGTATTACATCACCTTGTCAAGATGAAATTGTAGGTTAAATTCCTACATGTTTTACCACAAACTTATGGCACATCCAACACAACTAGGATTTCAAGACGCAGCATCACCCGTTATAGAAGAACTTCTCCACTTCCATGACCACGCACTAATAATTGTTCTCCTAATTAGTACTCTAGTACTATACGTTATTTTTGCAACAGTCTCATCCAAATTCACTAATAAATATATCTTAGATTCCCAAGAAATCGAAATCGTATGAACTATTTTACCAGCCTTTATCTTAGTATTAATTGCCCTACCCTCCTTACGTATTTTATATCTAATAGATGAAATCAATGACCCCCACCTAACAATTAAAGCAGTAGGACACCAATGATATTGAAGCTACGAATATTCAGACTACAGCAACCTAGCCTTCGACTCATATATAATCCCAACTCAAGATCTTGCCCCAGGAGAATTCCGGCTTCTAGAAACTGATAATCGAATAGTAGTACCAGTAGAATCCCCTATTCGAGTCTTAGTAACAGCTGACGATGTATTACACTCCTGAGCTGTTCCATCCTTAGGTGTAAAAATAGATGCAGTTCCAGGACGACTTAACCAAACTGCCTTTATCGCCTCCCGCCCCGGCTTATTCTATGGACAATGCTCTGAAATTTGCGGTGCAAATCACAGCTTTATACCAATTGTAGTAGAAGCAATCCCATTACAATACTTCGAATCCTGATCCTCCTTATTACTAGAAAACGCCTCGCTAGGAAGCTAAAACTATTGGACAAAGCATTGGCCTTTTAAGCCGAAGATTGGTGATTCCCGACCACCCCTAGTGAACATGCCACAATTAAACCCAAACCCTTGATTCCTGATCCTAGTATTTTCATGACTAATCTTCCTAACTATTATCCCAACCAAAGTCTTAAATCATACCTCACCTAACGAACCAGCCCCTATAAATATTGAAGAGCACAAAACCAACTCCTGAAACTGACCATGATAGCAAATTTCTTCAGCCAATTTGAAAGCCCATCCTACATAGGTGTCCCACTAATTGCCATCGCAATTGTATTACCATGAATCCTCTTCCCCACTCCATCATCTCGATGAATTAACAGCCGACTTATTACAATTCAAGGATGATTTATTAATCGATTTACGAACCAATTAATATTACCATTAAATATGGGAGGACACAAATGAGCACTTTTATTAACCTCCCTAATAATTTTCTTATTCTCAATTAATATACTAGGACTACTCCCTTACACCTTTACACCAACAACACAATTATCACTCAATATGGGATTTGCTGTTCCACTATGACTTGCCACAGTAATCATTGGGATACGAAATCAACCAACAATTGCTCTAGGACATCTTTTACCAGAAGGAACACCAATTCCCCTTATCCCAGTACTAATTATTATCGAAACAATTAGCTTATTTATTCGACCACTAGCTCTCGGGGTACGACTCACAGCCAACTTAACCGCCGGCCACCTACTAATTCAATTAATCGCCACAGCCGTATTTGTCCTTATATCAATAATACCAACAGTAGCAATTTTAACTGCTACAGTATTATTCTTACTCACACTACTAGAAGTTGCAGTAGCAATAATTCAAGCCTACGTATTTGTCCTTCTTTTAAGTCTATATTTACAAGAAAATGTTTAATGGCCCACCAAGCACATGCCTATCATATAGTTGACCCAAGCCCATGACCCCTAACCGGAGCTGCCGCCGCCCTGCTAACAACATCCGGCCTAGCAATTTGATTTCACTTCCACTCAATAAAATTAATAACACTAGGACTAATTCTTATACTTCTTACAATAGTTCAGTGATGACGTGATATTATTCGAGAAGGAACCTTCCAAGGTCACCACACACCCCCAGTGCAAAAAGGACTACGATATGGTATAATCCTCTTTATTACATCTGAAGTATTCTTCTTCCTAGGATTCTTCTGAGCCTTTTATCATTCTAGCCTGGCACCAACACCAGAACTAGGAGGGTGCTGACCACCAACTGGAATTACCCCGCTAGACCCATTTGAAGTACCACTACTCAACACAGCCGTATTACTAGCATCAGGAGTTACAGTAACCTGAGCCCATCATAGCATCATAGAAGGAGAACGAAAACAAGCTATCCACTCTCTAATATTAACAATTTTACTAGGACTTTACTTTACTGCCCTACAAGCCATAGAATACTATGAAGCACCATTTACAATTGCAGATGGAGTATACGGCTCAACATTCTTTGTAGCTACAGGATTCCATGGATTACATGTTATTATTGGATCATCCTTCTTAGCAGTCTGTCTCATGCGACAAATCCAATATCACTTTACATCTGAACACCACTTCGGTTTTGAGGCTGCTGCCTGATACTGACATTTCGTAGACGTAGTATGACTATTCCTTTATGTATCTATCTACTGATGAGGCTCATAATCTTTCTAGTATTAAAGTTAGTACAAGTGACTTCCAATCACACAGCCTTGGTTAAACCCCAAGGAAAGATAATGAACTTAGTTATAACCATTATAGTTATTACAGTGACCCTATCCTCAACCTTAGCACTTCTATCATACTGACTGCCCCAAGCATATCCTGATGCAGAAAAATTATCACCTTATGAGTGCGGCTTCGACCCAATAGGATCTGCTCGCCTACCTTTTTCACTACGGTTTTTCTTAGTGGCTATCCTATTTATACTATTCGATTTAGAAATTGCCCTCCTCCTCCCACTACCTTGAGGAAACCACCTTCATAACCCCACCCAAACATTCTTCTGAGCCGCAATAGTATTAATTCTATTAACCCTAGGATTTATTTATGAGTGAATACAAGGTGGCTTAGAATGAGCAGAATAGGGCGTTAGTCCAAAATAAGACCTCTGATTTCGGCTCAGAAAATTATGGTTTAATTCCATAACCCCCTAATGACACCCGTACATTTTAGTTTTAGCTCAGCATTTATTTTAGGATTAATAGGTTTAGCATTTCACCGCACACATTTAATATCCGCACTCCTATGTCTAGAGGGAATAATACTATCTTTATTTATTGCATTAGCTGTATGAGCCCTTCGACTTGAATCCACAGCATTCTCCACAGCCCCAATATTTCTACTAACCTTCTCTGCATGCGAAGCCAGCACAGGATTAGCACTACTAGTTGCCACAGCCCGAACCCACGGGTCAGATCGCCTACAAAACCTAAATCTCCTACAATGCTAAAAGTATTAATACCCACAATCATAATATTCCCTATAATCTGATTAGTCTCCCCAAAATGACTATGAACAACCACTACAGCACATAGCCTATTAATTACCCTTATTAGCCTAATGTGATTTAAATGATCATCAGAAACCGGATGAATCTCATTAAATAATTATATAGCTACAGACCCATTATCAACCCCACTACTAATCCTTACATGCTGACTACTGCCACTAATAATTCTGGCTAGTCAAAATCATATTAAACCCGAACCCATTAATCGACAACGCCTATATATTACGCTCCTGACCTCACTACAAATATTTTTAATTATAGCATTCAGTGCTACAGAAATCATTATATTTTATATTATATTTGAAGCCACACTTATCCCAACCCTAATTATTATTACCCGCTGAGGCAATCAAGCCGAACGTTTAAATGCAGGAACTTATTTCCTATTCTATACCCTAGCAGGATCCCTTCCACTTCTAATTGCCTTATTACTTCTACAACAATCCACTGGGACATTATCAATATTAGTACTTCAATATTCGCAACCCCTACAACTAAACATGTATGGACACATAATTTGATGAGCAGGATGCCTAATTGCATTTCTAGTTAAAATACCTTTATATGGTGTTCACCTATGACTCCCTAAAGCTCACGTAGAGGCTCCTGTAGCAGGTTCTATAGTACTTGCAGCAGTGTTATTAAAATTAGGGGGATATGGAATAATACGTATAATAATTATATTAGATCCTTTATCAAAAGAACTATGCTACCCATTTATTATCCTAGCTCTCTGAGGTATTATTATAACGGGCTCAATTTGCCTACGACAAACAGACCTAAAATCATTAATTGCTTACTCATCTGTCAGCCACATAGGATTAGTAGCAGGCGGTATTCTCATCCAAACCCCATGAGGATTTTCAGGAGCAATTATCCTAATAATTGCCCATGGATTAGTATCCTCAGCACTATTTTGCCTAGCAAATACAGCATATGAACGAACTCACAGCCGAACAATAATCCTCGCCCGAGGATTACAAGTAATCTTCCCATTAGCCGCTGTCTGATGATTTATTGCCAACTTAGCTAACTTAGCACTCCCCCCACTACCAAACTTAATAGGAGAGCTAATAATTATCACAACCCTATTTAACTGATCACCATGAACCATTCTACTCACAGGATTAGGGACCTTAATCACAGCCGGCTACTCCCTGTACATATTCCTTATAACCCAACGGGGCCCCACACCAAATCATATTATAGGACTCCAACCCTTCCACACTCGTGAACACCTATTAATAATTATACACCTAATTCCAGTTATTCTATTAATTACAAAACCTGAACTTATGTGAGGATGGTGTTACTGTCAGTATAGTTTAACAAAAACATTAGATTGTGATTCTAAAAAAAGAGGTTAAAAACCTCTTACTAACCAAGGAAGTGTCTTAACAAGTAAGCACTGCTAATTCTTACATTCCAGGGTTAAAATCCATGGCTTCCTCGCGCATTCAAAGGATAGTAGTTTATCCATTGGTCTTAGGAACCAAAAACCCTTGGTGCAAGTCCAAGTGAAAGCTATATGATATTAACCATACACTCATCCCTTCTACTAAATTTTCTTATCCTACTATATCCATTATTTATTACACTAAACCCTAATCAAGAACCTAAATTAGCAGAAATAACCAAAACAGCAGTTAGTTCCGCATTTTTCATTAGTCTTTTACCACTTATAATTTTCCTAAATCTTAAAACGGAGGGCATTATCACAAACTGACACTGAATAAATATCCAAACATTTGATATTAACATCAGCTTTAAATTTGACCATTATTCACTAATTTTTATCCCAATCGCTTTATATGTTACTTGATCTATTCTAGAATTTGCACTTTGATATATACACTCAGACCCATATATTAACCGATTCTTTAAATATCTACTTATATTCTTAGTAGCAATAATCATTTTAGTGACAGCCAACAACATATTCCAACTATTCATTGGCTGAGAAGGTGTAGGAATTATATCATTCCTGTTAATCGGATGATGACACGGACGAGCAGATGCCAATACAGCAGCCTTACAAGCCGTCATTTATAACCGTGTAGGCGATATTGGATTAATCATAACTATAGCCTGACTGGCAATAAATCTTAATTCATGAGAAATTCAACAGATTTTTATGTTATCAAAAAACTTCAACATGACAATCCCCCTATTAGGACTTATCCTGGCAGCCACAGGAAAGTCAGCCCAATTTGGCTTACACCCTTGACTTCCCTCAGCCATAGAGGGCCCCACTCCAGTCTCTGCCCTACTACACTCAAGCACTATAGTTGTTGCAGGCATTTTCCTACTTATTCGCCTCCACCCACTCATAGAAAACAACCAATTAATATTAACAACCTGCCTATGCCTAGGAGCATTAACCTCACTATTTACAGCCGCCTGCGCCCTAACCCAAAATGACATTAAAAAAATTGTAGCCTTCTCTACATCAAGCCAACTCGGCTTAATGATAGTTACAATTGGACTAAATCAACCACAACTAGCATTTCTCCACATTTGTACACACGCTTTCTTCAAAGCCATACTATTTTTATGCTCAGGATCAATCATCCACAGCCTAAATGATGAACAAGATATCCGAAAAATAGGAGGCTTACTTAACATTCTACCCGCCACCTCCACCTACTTTACAATTGGTAGCCTAGCTCTCACAGGAACCCCGTTCCTAGCAGGATTTTTTTCAAAAGATGCAATTATTGAGTCCCTAAACACCTCATACCTAAACGCCTGAGCCCTGGTCCTCACATTAATCGCCACATCATTTACCGCAGTTTATAGCTTTCGACTAGTATATTTCGTCATTATAGGAAACCCTCGATTCTCATCGCTATCCCCTATCAATGAAAACAACCCACTAGTCATTAAACCTATCCAACGACTAGCCTGAGGGAGCATTATCGCAGGGTTTATTATTACACACAACTTTTTACCTATAAAAACACCAGTTATAACAATACCTACTATTTTAAAAATAATAGCTCTGATCGTAACCATCGTGGGCCTAATTATTGCCATAGACCTAGCCAACATTAAACAAGTAAAAATTATACCTATCACCACCACCCACCACTTCTCCAACATATTAGGATTCTTCCCCATGATTATTCACCGACTAATCCCAAAACTTAAACTTTCCCTAGGACAATCAATTGCCACTCAACTTGACAAAACATGACTAGAAACTGTTGGACCAAAAGGCCTAGCACTAACCCAAATAATTATAGCAAAAATTACAAATGACATCACACGAGGAATAATCAAAACATACTTTACTATTCTCTTTTTAACCCTTGTTCTCGCAACTATCCCAATCATTCTCTAAACCGCCCGAAGACTCCCACGAACTAAACCTCGAGTAACCTCCAATACAATCAACAGAGTTATAAGTAAAATTCAAGCACAAGTTACCAGCATAATTCCACCAAAAGAGTATATAAAAGCCACACCACCCATATCACCGCACATTGCAGAAAACTCTTTCAGCCCCTCCATAGCAACCCAAGAACCCTCATGTCAACCATCTCAAAAAAAACTCCCTACCAAACTTACTCCTAACGAATAAATTAAAGCATAACTTAGTACAGAACGATTTCCTCAAGCCTCAGGATATGGTTCAGCAGCTAAAGCTGCTGAATAACCAAAAACTACAAGCATCCCGCCTAAATAAATCAAAAAAAGAACTAAAGACAAAAAAGAACCTCCATGATAAACCAAAATCCCACACCCAACCCCAGCCGCAACTACCAATCCAAAAGCAGCAAAATAAGGAGTAGGATTAGAAGCAACAGCAATCAACCCCAAAATTAAAGCTATTAATATTAAAAACATGAAATAGGTCATAATTCTTGCTCAGACTTTAACCGAGACCAATGACTTGAAGAACCACCGTTGTCATTCAACTACAAGAACTAATGGCAAGCCTCCGAAAAACACATCCACTTATTAAAATTGCTAACGACGCATTAATTGATTTACCAACACCATCCAACATCTCAGCATGATGAAACTTTGGCTCTATCCTAGGACTATGCTTAATTACCCAAATTCTAACAGGGTTATTCCTAGCCATACATTATACATCAGATATCTCCACCGCATTCTCATCAGTAACACATATTTGTCGAGATGTAAATTATGGTTGATTAATCCGTAACATACACGCAAATGGAGCATCCTTCTTTTTCATTTGCATTTATCTCCATATTGCCCGAGGCCTTTACTATGGATCTTACCTTTATAAAGAAACCTGAAACATTGGCGTAATTATATTATTATTAGTAATAATAACAGCCTTCGTAGGCTACGTCCTACCATGAGGCCAAATATCTTTTTGAGGTGCCACAGTAATTACAAACCTACTATCTGCCGTACCCTATGCAGGAGATGCATTAGTGCAATGAATCTGAGGCGGTTTTTCAGTAGATAATGCAACCCTTACACGATTCTTCGCATTCCATTTCCTTCTACCATTTATTATTGCTGCCGCAACCATTATTCACCTCCTATTTCTCCACGAAACAGGATCAAATAATCCAATCGGACTCAGCTCAAACTCCGACAAAATCTCCTTCCACCCATATTTTTCATATAAAGACCTAGTAGGATTTCTAATTCTACTTCCATCCCTTATTTTCCTAGCATTATTTTCCCCAGAACTATTAGGAGAACCAGAAAATCATACACCAGCAAACCCATTAGTTACACCCCCACATATTAAACCAGAATGATATTTCCTATTCGCTTACGCCATCCTACGATCCATCCCTAACAAATTAGGTGGTGTCCTAGCATTATTATTTTCAATTTTAGTATTAATACTAGTCCCTTTCTTACATACATCCAAACAACGAGGACTTACATTCCGTCCTATCACCCAGTTTTTATTTTGAGTACTAGTAGCAGATATAGCTATCCTAACATGAATTGGAGGAATACCAGTAGAATATCCATTCATCGTAGTAGGACAAATCGCATCTGCCCTGTACTTCGCACTATTCCTAATCCTTATACCCTTAGCAGGCTATCTAGAAAATAAAATACTAGTATAATATGCCCTAGTAGCTTAGCCTAAAAGCATCGGTCTTGTAATCCGAAGACCGGAGGTTAAATTCCTCCCTAGCGCCCAGAAAAAAGAGATTTTAACTCTCACCCCTGACTCCCAAAGCCAGGATTCTTAATTAAACTATTTTCTGAAAAATTGGCCCCCCTGGTTTAATACATAATATGTATTACATTATCCTAATGTATTTATCATATCTATGTATTAACACCAGCTCACTATTTTAACCATAAAGCATGTACTGAATTCTAAGCTAAACATAAACCACAATATTAAAATTTACAAGTTCTATATTTTAAGTTAGGAAATTGACGACTCCCCTATTAATCCACCTCAGAATTTTACTTTGATTGACTCAACTATCATTTAACCTCACTTAATTAATGTAGTAAGAGACCACCAACCAGTTTTATGAGTATACAAAATGCATGATAGAATCAGGAGCATACATGCTGGGGGTTGTACCTCGTGAACTATTACTGGCATCTGGTTCCTATTTCATGGCCATAACATTATTATCTCCATCCTCGGATAATTATACTGGCATCTGATTAATGGTGTAGTACATATGTCTCGTTACCCACCAAGCCGGGCGTTCTTTTAAATGCATAGGGTTTTTTTTTCTGGTTTCAACTCACTTGGCATTTCAGAGTGCAAATACAACTGTCCAATTAAGGTGGAACATTTTCCTTGTATGTGACAATATATATTAATTATTCTAAGACATAATATAAGAATTACATTAATCTATATCAGGTGCATACACACATGTCCTTTGTTCAACTATACCTGTTATATATCCCCCCTTCTTCATTTTTTACTCGACAAACCCCCCTACCCCCCTATGCTCAACAAATTCTGTTTTCTTGTCAAACCCCTAAACCAAGAAATATTTTAGAACATAGACCTATCAAAAATACACGCCATTTATCCCATTATATATATGTGTAAATATAACACATCATATAATTAAATATTTTAACTTAATTATTTATACCAAAATTTAACAAATTTTATCGACACTAAAAACCCTAATATACCCTAACTTATAAAAATAAGCTAAAACTGCAGTCTCAATAAATTCCGTCTTTAAAATAACCCAACTTAATAACTAGAAGACACAAGAACCTATCAAAAATACACGCCATTTATCCCATTATATATATGTGTAAATATAACACATCATATAATTAAATATTTTAACTTAATTATTTATACCAAAATTTAACAAATTTTATCGACACTAAAAACCCTAATATACCCTAACTTATAAAAATAAGCTAAAACTGCAGTCTCAATAAATTCCGTCTTTAAAATAACCCAACTTAATAACTAGAAGACACAAGAACCTATCAAAAATACACGCCATTTATCCCATTATATATATGTGTAAATATAACACATCATATAATTAAATATTTTAACTTAATTATTTATACCAAAATTTAACAAATTTTATCGACACTAAAAACCCTAATATTATATATT